AATATTGGGTAGCTGTTGTTAAACCCGGCAGAATACTTTATGAAATGAGCGGAGTGGCAGAAAATATAGCCAGAAGGGCTATTTCAATAGCGGCATCAAAAATGCCTATACGAACTCAATTCATTCTTTCGGTATAGGATAGAAATGTAGAACAAAAGGAAATAATTTTTTTGATAAAAAAAAAACAATTGTAGGTTTCTTGTTTTGAACAAACAATATTTCTTTTTTTTTTCACCCTTTACATTGAAAAGACAAAATCAATAAAAAAGATATGATTCAACCTCAAACCTATTTGAATGTAGCCGATAACAGCGGGGCTCGAGAATTGATGTGTATTCGAATCATAGGAGCTAGTAATCGACGATATGCTCATATTGGTGACGTTATTGTTGCTGTAATCAAAGAAGCAGTGCCAAATACACCTCTAGAAAGATCAGAAGTGATCCGAGCTGTAATTGTACGTACTTGTAAAGAACTCAAACGCGACAACGGTATGATAATACGATATGATGACAACGCTGCAGTTGTTATTGATCAAGAAGGAAATCCAAAGGGAACCCGAATTTTTGGCGCGATCCCCCGGGAATTAAGACAGTTAAATTTTACTAAAATAGTTTCATTAGCACCCGAAGTATTATAAGGGAATACCATGATATAGTTTATAATATTTGAATGAAATGGATTACTTTAATTAGTAGATTGTTTGTATATCACGTATATACCTTTTAAAATTCATAAATATTTATGAATTTAGAAAAAAAAAAGAAATAGAGCATGTTGATTATATCAAAATTCGGGGGCAACAATAATCTTAGTTTATCATGAGTAAAGACACTATTGCTGACATAATAACCTCTATACGCAATGCTGACATGAATGAAAAAAGAACAGTTCGAATACCATCTACTAATATCACTGAAAATATTGTTAAAATCCTTTTACGAGAAGGTTTTATTGAAAACGTGAGAAAACATCAGGAAAGCAATAATTTTTTTTTGGTTTTAACCCTACGACATAGAAGAAATAGGAAAGGACCATATAGAACTGTTTTAAATTTAAAACGGATCAGTCGGCCCGGCCTACGAATCTATTCTAACTATCAACGAATTCCGAGAATTTTAGGCGGAATGGGGATTGTAATTCTTTCTACTTCTCGAGGGATAATGACAGACCGAGAGGCTCGAATAGAAGGAATCGGCGGGGAAATTTTGTGTTATATATGGTAATCTTTCTGATAGCCAAATCATATGCGAAATTTTCATATTTGTGAAAAAAAAGAGTAAAAGGTAGGTTTATAATATTATGCCTCTTTAATTAGTTGATGTTTCAAAGCCGTTTTACCTGGAATGCAAGAGAAAGAACAAAAACAGATTTGCGAAGGTTTAATTACTGAGCTACGCCCCAATGGTATGTATGTTTCGAGTTCGTTTAGATAACAAAAATCAATCCGATTCTAGGTTTTGCTTCGGGAAAGGTTTAACGTAATTTTATACATATACTCCCTATAAATTAACAAAATTATGGTAAGTTCTTATGATTCAACTAAAGGGAATCTAATTTGAATATTATATTCAGTATATTCAAAAGCAAAGACTCAAATAATTGGGTGATTTTTTGATTTCAACATTCTTTCGTAGGGATACAATTCGAAGTTAAAAATTTTAAGAAATTTATTTTCTTCCAATTAAATAATTAAATTAAGTAGATTCAGAATTAAGAAAAGGAGTGACAAATATGAAAATAAGGGCCTCCGTTCGTAAAATTTGTGAAAAATGTCGATTGATCCGTAGGCGGGGACGAATTATAGTAATTTGTTCCAACCCGAGACATAAACAAAGACAAGGATAATTTTTTTAAATCAAAAAGGACTCCCGAAATCTAAAGGACCTGATATACAGATGTACAAAAAAATCAGTAAAAAAACCAGGATCCGTTTTGACATGAAATGGATATATCCATATATCTCTGACTTATATTTATGAGATGATAAAATATGGCAAAACCTATACCAAAAATTGGTTCACGTAGAAATAGACGTATTGGTTCACGTAAGAATGCGCGTAGAATCCCAAAGGGAGTTATTCATGTTCAAGCAAGTTTCAACAATACCATTGTGACTGTTACAGATGTACGAGGGCGAGTAATTTCTTGGTCCTCCGCCGGTAGTTGTGGATTCAAGGGTACAAGAAGAGGAACACCATTTGCCGCTCAAACCGCAGCGGGAAATGCTATTCGGACAGTGGTGGATCAAGGTATGCAACGAGCAGAAGTCATGATAAAGGGCCCCGGTCTCGGGAGAGATGCGGCATTAAGAGCTATTCGTAGAAGTGGTATACTATTAAGTTTCATACGGGATGTAACCCCTATGCCACATAATGGCTGTAGGCCCCCCAAAAAAAGACGTGTGTAACCATTGAAGAGATTTCAAGAGAAATAAATAATTCAATGATTTGATCAAATAATATTACTATGGTTCGAGAGAAAGTAACAGTATCTACTC